GACGTACAAAAAGCTCACGCCCTTCTTTATCTCTAAAGACGGGATGTCCTAACCATCCAACAGCTATTCCATCCCCATTGTCCATTGAGCCTGCTCTGAATAATCCCCCCTTTGCCGGATTATTACCAATATAATCATAAAAAGCTAATTTTTCGGGAATTTTAGACCAAGCTTCTGATAAACTAAGATTTTCGGCTAACCCATCGCTAACTCTTCGATATATTTCTTGCTGAAAATATCCCTGATCCCACTGATAACGAGTAGGCCCAAATAATTCGATTGGGGTAGTTGCTGATCCATACCACATAGTTCCGGCAACTACGAAAGCTGCAAAAAAAACAGCAGCGATACTACTGGAAAGTACTGTTTCAATATTACCCATACGTAGTCCTTTGTATAGACGTTGAGGCGGACGGACACTAAGATGGAATAGGCCCGCTAATATGCCCAATGTACCCGCAGCAATATGATGCGAAGCTATTCCTCCCGGAACGAAAGGATCAAAACCTTCTGCACCCCACGCAGGATTTACAGCTTGTACTTTTCCAGTTAGTCCATAAGGATCGGAGACCCATATCCCAGGACCATACAAACCGGTTACATGAAATGCACCAAAGCCAAAACAAGCCACCCCTGCAAGAAATAAATGAATTCCAAAAATCTTGGGCAAATCCAAAGAAGGTTTTCCCGTCCGCTCATCACAGAATATTTCTAAGTCCCAATATACCCAATGCCAGATAGCTGCCAAGAAACACAAGCCAGAAAACACAATATGTGCACCTGCCACACCTTCATAACTCCAAATACCCGGATTTGTTATAGTTCCTCCTGAAATACTCCAACCACCCCACGAATTGGTTATTCCTAAACGAGTCATGAAGGGGATGACGAACATACCTTGTCTCCACATTGGATCCAGAACAGGATCAGAAGGATCAAAAACCGCTAATTCGTATAAAGCCATCGAGCCAGCCCAACCAGAAACTAGAGCTGTATGCATTATATGCACCGAAAGCAATCGACCCGGATCATTCAATACGACAGTATGAACACGATACCAAGGCAAACCCATGGAAATACCCCTTTAGCAAAGAAAAATAGACACGATGTCATTTTATTTTATCGCATTGGAAAAGACTATCCATATCTTATGTACCTAACCCTTTTAGGGGATTCTGTGTCAGAAAGCGTGAATATTTATTTCATTTCATTAAAAATAAGAAGCCAATTCTGTTTGTAAGAAGAAAGAGAAGCAGATCTATTCTATACTCGATAAGTGCCAATATGCAATGGGTAACTTGGGCTATTTCGAAAAACGAAGAATAGATCCCCAATCCCTCTTTGTTTATCATTCGAATCACAGATTCCTTTTTCTTTATTTAATCTGTCTTACCTTCCTTATATGTATAATTTTGCAATCTATGTATCATTTCAATCTATGTATTAATAGAGTATTAATAGAATCTATAGTATTCTTATAGAATAAGAAAAAAATGAAGATAATAAACTGCGGATTCTTTCTTTCTCTTCCATTCTTAAGTTTCCATATTAAAGTGTAGTTTTCATACTTAAATTTAATAATATTAATCTAATATGCCCATTGGTGTTCCAAAAGTACCTTACCGGATTCCCGGAGATGAAGAAGCGACTTGGGTTGACTTATACAATGTTATGTATCGAGAAAGGACACTTTTTTTAGGTCAAGAGATTCGTTGCGAGATCACGAATCATATTACAGGTCTCATGGTATATCTCAGTATAGAAGATGGAATTAGCGATATTTTTTTGTTTATAAACTCCCCTGGTGGGTGGTTAATCTCAGGAATGGCGATTTTTGATACGATGCAAACGGTGACACCAGATATATATACAATATGCCTCGGAATAGCTGCGTCCATGGCCTCCTTCATTCTGCTTGGAGGAGAACCTACTAAGCGTATAGCATTCCCTCACGCTAGAATTATGCTTCACCAACCTGCTAGTGCTTATTATCGGGCAAGGACACAAGAATTTTTACTAGAAGTGGAAGAGTTACACAAAGTTCGCGAAATGATCACAAGGGTTTATGCACTAAGAACAGGCAAGCCTTTTTGGGTTGTATCCGAAGACATGGAAAGGGATGTTTTTATGTCAGCAGACGAAGCCAAAGCTTATGGACTTGTCGATATTGTAGGGGATGAAATGATTGACGAGCACTGCGATACTGATCCAGTATGGTTTCCAGAAATGTTTAAGGATTGGTAGTGGCTGAATTTCTTGTAAATTTATTTCAAACCTAAATTCGGGTTTTTATGCGATTTTATAGAAAATAGAAATACTTCATGATGATGAATCATCAGGTTAAGATCGATCTAAACCAATCCTTTTTTTTCTATATACATACGACATGCCAACGGTTAAACAACTTATTAGAAATGCAAGACAGCCAATACGAAATGCTAGAAAAACGCCCGCGCTTAAGGGATGTCCTCAGCGTCGAGGAACATGTGCTAGGGTGTATGTGCGACTCGTTCAGATCATGAGTTCAAACAAATAAGACAAATTTGGAAGTATCCATGATCGTTACCAATGAGTAGGATAGAGCTTCTCTATCCTAGATTTCTATGGTATATGGAATTTATGGTTTCCTTTAGTGCAAATCCAATCATCTAGATTGGAAGAAGCAATTCCCCCATTGGTAGCAAATGGTTATCCATTAAGCGGAGGAAATAGTAATAAAAAGAAAAGGCTTATGCTCCTTTATCTTAAAAGAACGGACTAAAGGGTCAGCTACTTAAGCCAACTTTCATAATTAAATACCGTCACTGTATGAATAACTCTTATTTATTGTGAAAAGAGCTATTTACTCTACAATGGATAGGTAGAGCCAAAGAATGTGAATTATACAAGTCCACAATATCTTTTCTTTTGATAAAAGAAAGGGCTCCGGTGTATAGAGAGGGCCTCACCGTTTAAAAGGGAATCATAGAAACGATGGAACCCACTGTTTTTTTAGTATCGTTAGAATTTGTTATTTCTATGTGAAATAACTGAAGGGGACAGAATAAAAAATCGTGGTTGGGAAGGTTATAGTAGCAAAAGCCATTGGAATTCATATTTTATATATCGGAATAATCCGTTTTGTTATTAATGGGAAAAAGAGCAGTTAAAAGAAGAGAAATCATTAGTTATTCAGTAAGGTTAATTTAATTCAATGACCAGAGTTCCGCGAGGATATATAGCTCGGAGACGACGAACAAAAATGCGTTCATTTGCCTCAAACTTTAGGGGGGCTCATTTAAGACTTAATCGAATGATTACCCAACAAGTAAGAAGAGCTTTTGTTTCGTCTCATCGAGATCGAGGCAGGCAAAAGAGGGATTTTCGTCGTTTGTGGATCACTCGGATAAACGCAGCAACACGCATATATAAAGTATTTGATAGTTATAGTAAATTAATACACAATCTGTACAAAAAGGAATTGATTCTTAATCGTAAAATGCTTGCACAAGTAGCTGTATTAAATCCAAATAATCTTTACACAATTTCCAATAAAATAAAAACAATCAATTAAAGGGATAAAAAAGTAATATACAGGAATAATTAAAACCAAATTCCCGGAGAGGGAACTCCGGGAAGATACAATAAATTAAGATTAAGTGGTAGGAATCAACGAGCATGTTGCAATAAATAAAAAAACTATTTCTTTTCCCATTTTTCTTTCTTTTCTTAGAACAAACACAAGAATCTAAACTGGATTACTTTATTTATATTTATATATGAGTTTGACCTTTTTGAATAAAACATCAACAATCGGAACTTAAGCTCCGATTGTTGTTTCTTAAATTCTGGTTGGAGTTTCTTAAATTTCGATTGGAATTGAACTTTTGTGTTAATTGAGGAATATGTCTATTTTTTCTGTGTCTAGGACCAGTAATTATTGAAATTGACTGGGCTTGAAATTGCTTCTCATTCTCATAGTTACGAAATGGTAAGAAAGATAAAATACGAGCCTGTTTTATAGCAAGAGTAATTAATCTTTGTTGTTTCAAGGTTAATCTATTTATTCGTCTGGATAATATTTTTCCTTGTTCACTAATAAATCGATTAATTAAACTCATGTTTCTATAATCAATTCGATCCCCCGGACCAATTCGGGAACGCCTACGAAAGGGTTGTTTGGATTTACGAAAAGGTTGTTTGAATTTACGAAAAGGTTGCTTGGATTTATGAAAAGTTTGTTTGGATTTACGAAAAGGTTGCTTAGATTTATGAAAAGGTTGTTTAGATATAGACATGATTTATTCCTTATTTTAAAATTTGAAAAAAAAAAAAAACTGGATTTCTTTATTTTATTTTTTAAATTTTGGATCCAGAAGAAGTAGTCTTTTTTTGGTCCATATATTATTTGATTCATATACTATATATAAAAAAACCTCTATACATATGAAATAATATCTACCTAAAATCAGACTAAAATCAGATGAGTTGATTTGTATTTTGTATTCTATCTATGTTCTATATATTAAATAAGAAAATAAGAAGTTATTACTCTTTCTGTTCTTTAGATTTAGAAAAATCAAAAATACGATGTTCCTATTTCTTTATTTCATTATGAGTCGTATGCTTGCGGCAATAACGACAAAATTTTGTTAATTCTAATTGTCCGGGTGTATTGTGGCGATTCTTTTGAGTACTATATCTAGAAATCCCCGTCGATTCCTTATTGGTGCCCTTTCGAACACAACTGATACATTCCAAAATCACTCTGATTCTAACATCTTTGCCCTTGCCCATGAACCTCCTTTCCTTTTTGGATCGACTTAACTTAATTCTTATATCTGTTCTTTTATTCTTCTATATTGGATCCGAAAAAGAAGAATAAAATCCAATAGAATACAAAATTTTTGAAATTTGTAAATTAAGTAATAAAAAATGGAGAAATAATTAAAGAATACAATCCTTGTCGAATTTGCAAGGATTTTGCTTCGAAATCCTTAGCAAGCCTGGCTCTAGCCTCTTTCTATGCTCGGATTTGTGAGGCCTGACTTAGCTTGGATACCGCTTTTAATTAAATTTATGTTTTCTTCCATAATGAGATTTAGGAAATTTTTCATGATTCTTAGGTTCAACCCAATCCATCTTTTCTTTCTTTTTGCTTCGTATACTAAAAAAGGATTGAAGAAAAATTTTCGTCATGTCATGAAGAATTCTATATCTCGCATAGGAAATAACTAGAATTAAAAAAAAGGGAATGACAAAGCATCTGGGAATAAACGATTAATTTCTATCAATAAACCTGCTAAAGCCCCAAACCAGAGAGTACTTAGCACGGGTGCTACAGAGAGATATGTTTTTATATCCCGCATTGAAAATCCTCCTTCCTTATTGGAATACATATATGATCAGATACTCTTGCCCAAGATCGTTTGTATTTCTTTAGGCAAAATTCCTAACTAAAAAACAAAAAAAAAAATATTCTATATATATATAGAATAGAATGATCCATATAGACCAGATTTTCTTATCCCTAAAAAAGAAAAAGACGACGAAATAGTAATCTTTCTTTTATTTTTTAGGTGAAATTCAACTGTATTTTAGATATATACCCTTCCTTGATTATATGAGACCAAAAACAAGAAATGACAAGAAAGTTCTATATAGATAGAGAAATAGAAGAAAATTACGATGTGCAAAACAAGAAAGGAATTGTGTACAATGGCATTGTACAACAATTTTGAAAAGGGATGTAGCGCAGCTTGGTAGCGCGTTTGTTTTGGGTACAAAATGTCACAGGTTCAAATCCTGTCATCCCTACCTATTACTTCTCTCTTCTTTATGGGCATAAACTTGAATTTGTGGATACTATACGTACGCGAGACACACGTACGCGAGACACGTTAGGAGTAGAAAAGGATTTTCTTTTTGAAAGCGCTCTTAGTTCAGTTTGGTAGAACGCGGGTCTCCAAAACCCGATGTCGTAGGTTCAAATCCTACAGAGCGTGATTGCATCTATCTTATGTCGAAACAGAGTAAAATAACTTCAAAAAACAAAGTCGAATTACAACTCCAATTTGACCCCCTCTCTGGTCTGGAGGAGGTCAATCAAAAAATAAATATTACTCAATCAAAGATCCAACTGATCCCCACGTCTGTATTGCAAATACGCAGTCACGAATAATCCCGCTAAAGTAATAGGAATTAGGCCTAAGACGATTCCAAATAGAAAAACTTCAATCATTTCGATTTGTTTGAGGGGATAAAAAAAGAGGTACGATCTATCTCTAAATAATAGTCTAAATTATCCACGAATCTCAATGACCAAGAAAAGAATTGGTAATTAGTGTGGAAAAGGGTCGTATAATACCAGGCAGGAATCCAAAGGAAAGATTCTTATTTTCTGACTTATTCATTCAAATCATTTCAAATAAGACGTATCTTGTTCAAGCCAATAAATAGAGCTGGGGTTATAGTTAAAGCAGCCAGTAGAAAACCGAAATAACTAGTTATAGTAAGCATGAAGGGGTTAATTTCTATTTTTTTCCTAGACTACATATGTTGGTAAAACACTTACCTAAGTTATGGAAAATTCTTAATTCATCGGTTATTTTAGATAATACTAAAAAACAAGATAGAGCGAGATACAGAAGTGTAAAAGAAAATCGATTCATCAGATGGGACATAAGTCCCTAATTCCGAATTAAGAGATTTTTTGTGGAATCTGTCAGTTAAGTAAAGTAATAATATTAAGAACTAGATCATCTAAATAAACCCATTGAAAAATGAAATTGGATTTTTTTTTATTCATTTTTTGAACCCCAACCAAAGTTGATTCGAAGACGAGTTACCCCAATTTTCTTTTTCTTTTAAGTTCTATCTTCTGTCTTTCCCTATTTCATCTCGTAAAGTTCCATGCTTGCAGGTTGTTAAGAAAGTTAAACCTAATCCAACAAACAAGACAAGGATTGATTAGGAATCTTGTCAAAGAATGTATTCCGTTTCTCTCATAACGAATTATCTACTATTCGATTTTCTATTTATTAGATATTATTTTATGTTAACCAATTTAATTCCTTAAAAGGAAAGGTTGGATTCGAATAAAACTTTTAACTAAAAAGGGATAGATTTCGCATATACTTATCCTTATATTGCGTCAATATGAGAATACCCTTCCTAAATTCTTTATCCAAACCTTTGATCATTAACTTAGATTTTACCAAGATCTTGGTCGCTATTCAAAATTTAATTAGTCTACTATTCCGAAGACAATGAAAATAAGTAGGACCCAAAAAATTGGGGTTTCTATTAATGCCTTGAATAACATGTAGTTTCCCTATAGACAAGGAATAAAGAAGAAAAAAAGGGAATTCTGTTAAAGAAGAAAAAAGGGGAATTCTGTTTCGGGACCAAGCCAAACTGGATTGCTGTGCCATAGGAAGGATAGCTATACTAATTTGGTATACTCAAAATACACCTTTGGTACAAAATTGACAATCTCACAAGGATGAAATATCAGTAATT